CCCTTTTTCCCATTAGCAAGAACTTGTTTCAGTTGCATATCATAAGGGATTCGAACAACTGCTTCAAATACAGTATCAGGAAGTACAGTTTGCGGAACTTCAATATCCACGGGCTTATTAGCTAAATGGCAATTTGCACATACAATTCGTCCAGTTGCTTCACGCGGATTTTCATAACCCTGCTGCGCAAAAATGGGATATGCATTTGAAATAGATACCCGAGTTATTACATATATCATGATTGATACAGAAATGGATCGAGTCATCTGTTCCTTTACCCAAGAAAAAATATTTCTATTTTGCATGGTTCAATCATTGATACCAGAATTTCTACAATAAATTAGAAAGGTAACTAATTAGTGTAGTTCCCTATCCGCGAGTCTGCCATTGTACTGGAATAATTGTACTAGAATATGGGACGAATACCTTGAACAGGTATAAGTATAAATAAAGAATAAGTAAGATTGAAAATACTTTCTTTATTCTTTAAACACGAAGAAACATTCTTATTTGATTGATATCAAGAGACCAAATGAGTTCTTTATTCGTTGATTGAATGATAAATGACTACAAGCGAAGGAGATACACGATTTAAATAATGGAAGATCCAATATTTCACAATTGTATCTAGAATAACTGGAAAAGTGGAAACAAGACCGGATATAATTTTATCGTTATGAGCCAATCCAAAATCGTTGTAGACTGAACCAATCATAAGTTCCCAACCATGGGTTGAATGAAATCCGATCCATAAATCAGTAACTAAAAGAATTGAAAAAGCTTTTATTGTGTCACTCAAGTTATACAGGAATTCCTGAACCCAAGAATTAAGAATAACAAGTTCTTCATTACCCAGAATACAATAACCACTTAGAATAGCGAAACAGATTATATTTGTCGATAAATTAAAAATGATATGGAGATTATACTCATCGTGTGTTTTGACTAATTGTACTGTTTCCTTGTGTATTCCTATACGAAGCTTTTGTATCTGTGTTTCAGGGTATTCCTTTATCATTTCGTCCAAGAGGAATAGTTCTTCTAATTCTATAAATTTTTCTAGAATCCTTTTCTCTTGAATATCATTCAAGAAAGTTTCGGATTGCCGGGTATTCCACCAATTTATAACCCAAGGTTCCAGACTTTTATTAAATGAAAGAGAGACCCACCAGGGCAAAAATACTATGGATACAAGATATGGGAGGGAAGTCAATGATTTCTTTTTTTTTTTTTTCATTTTTTATCTGTAAATTGTTAATGAATCCGCTGCATTCGTGGATTTTATCAGATATTTATCTGAACACAGATTCTATAACTAAGGTATCGTATCGAACCAATGAATTTATTCCCATTTTTGTGTCAAAATTTAGTCCTTGTATTTAGAAAATATTGAGATATCTCCATTGGGTAAATTCCAACTAATTTCATCTCCATTTGTTATTTGATCCTATCAATGAATACTCGAAAATCCACTAGAAGTAACGAATATGATTTGTATTTCGAAACAAAAAATGCCTTCTCGGATAATTATTTCGAAATGTTTCACCACCTAACCACAGTCCAGGAATAATGTAACCTATAAATTCGAAATATTGGGTCTAAAAAGATGAATTCTGTATTACAAAATAAATGTTCGAATATGTTTGATGAATGCATACTTAATTAGACTTTTTATTTTTATTAGTATAAATTATATAAAATTTTATTTAGTATAAATTCTAAATTAGGGGCTCCCTGCGGGGTTTTGGTATAGAAAAAATGGATTTTTATTAGAATTTAGTTGTTCCCCATATAAAATCTCCCACTTTTGTTTTATTCCATGTGGGTTTACCCGCTAACAGAAGGGAGAAATCAAATCTAATATGTTTTAATCAAATAAGTTTTTTGAATAAACTTCAATTGTATTAAAAAGGGAATTAGCAAGTCCCCTCCCTCATACTGAGAAAACATTAAATTCTTCATTTCAAAATACTTCGATTGGTACACGCAAGAAATAGGCTAATTCGGCAATTTTTTGTTCAATTTCTCGTGGAGTAAGATTCTCATCAGTGCCAGTCAAGGGAACCGCCCCTTGGCCTCTTATTTCCATATAAAGGACACGACGAGGATAAAGACCCTCTTTAACCTCCATTCTGATGGATTGAATATCTCTCATAAGGAAACGAAGGAAAATGCGACGATTTATTCCAGGAAATCCCCAACGAAAAATACAAACAATTCCTTCTTTTCTATCAAATCGGTCATAACCACTACCTACATTCCACGCAATTGTACACCACAAATAGGAGCTAATAAATAGACCTGCGATCCCATAAAAAGACATTATGATTCCTTGCGGAAAAAAAAATATTTGCTGAGATGGAAATACGGATATAAGATTCCTACCGAGATAACTGGAAGTTCCAACCACTAAGAACCCTAATGAACCTAAAAAAAGGCTACAGGCCAAAAAAAAATTACTTGTTTTTCGAGACCCCGTTATAAGTTCTATCCAGATATGCTCTGATCGCCAGTTCATACTATACTTACTATATTAAGGTTGTATTCGATTGGAATTGAGAGAATAACCCAAATGAATTTGACTTTACTTTTCTTGACCCCCAAGTAACTCTCATCAACTAGCACTATTTTGACGGGAACTATTAGGAGTAATTAGTTAGATAAATTGACTTTATATTTAAAACTATTCGCCGATCCATTTTTAACCAGCTATACCCATATATAATCTGCATTTATGTAGATATCGTGTATCCGTATGCATATGAGTCTCTCATTTGTGTTCGGAAAGAGCCACATATCGTACCATATTAGACTAAATAAATATGTGTATTATGATCCAGTGTTGAAATAAATTGATGAGATTTGCTCTCATCGAATCTAGACAATCTTATTTTCTTGGACATGAAGAAATAAAGAAGCCATTGCAATTGCCGGAAATACTAGGCCCACTAAAGGCACAAAAATAGAGGGTAGATCTGTCATAGAATGGGTGCCCCAATTTAATATTTGTATTTTAAAGATATCTTATGATAAGTATATCTAATATAAATAATATTAAGTAGTTAATAAGTGCAAGGAATATAGACCTGAATTAAGTGTACCTAATTCATCGTTCTACATAAATATGTATGATAATTCACTTTAATATAAAAAACTTTCCTATTCTTCTTCTTCCATCCTTTTTGATTCTTTCTATTTTTTTTTTTTTACTAAGGGTATTTAAGAGTTTATTATGAGTTCGCGACTTTCACTAATCGAATCCAACAAAGCAAACAGTAACTCGATTCTATAATAAAAAAAATAAAAAATCAAAGTGAGGGTTCTTTCACTCCTTTCTATAATATATCATATTTGAATCTTATATCTTATAATTAATATTAAGATTCAAATATGATATATTATTAATAAGATAATAAGATATATTTATATTATTGTCTCTATTAAAATGAAATTGATACGTTAAGAAGGCCAAATAAAATTCTTTTTTTATTAATGTCTTCCCTTCCCCCAATTCCTCGGAAGGAGAAACTTAACTCTTTTATCTTTGTTTATCCTAATTGATTTATAAAGGATTCATGATTAGTAATCAGGAATTAGGGATAAGATAAAAAATAGAATAATCGATCTGGAGGAAAAAATAATAATTATCTAAAACTTCCGGCTCTTACTACAAGTGGAACTTATGTCACCAAAGAAAACACTACTCTTCTTAAACTTAAGTTTTTTTTTTTTTTTTTACGATGAACTAAATACTCGTTCGCTACAAATAATTGAATTGAATCGAGTGCTATACTTTAATATATTGAATTGTGATTCAGAGGAAAGAAACCGTGGAGCTGAAATAACTCACTCAGAACACCCCTTAAAGGATTACGTGGTACGATTGGGTCGAATAAGCCCTTATGGAATGAATACTCAGCCGCTTGTGAACCATCGGGTACTGTTTTATTCAATGTTTGTTCAATTATTCTCTTACCCGCAAATGCAATGTGGGCATTTGGTTCAGCAATAATGACATCTCCCAACATACCAAAACTGGCTGTTACTCCACCAGTTGTAGGAGATGTCAGGATTGATATATAGAATAACTTTTTATTTGATTGATAATCATATAAAGCAGAAGATATTTTAGCCATTTGCATCAAGCTCAAACTTCCTTCTTGCATGCGTGCTCCCCCAGAAGCACACACAATAATGACAGGTAAAGATCGATTAGTAGCATACTCGATCAAACGGGTGATTTTCTCGCCGACTACGGATCCCATACTACCTCCCATAAACTGAAAATCCATAACCCCAACTGCTATTGGAATACCATTTAGTTGACCTATGCCTGTTTGAACAGCTTCAGTTAAACCCGTTTTTCTTTGATAAAAATCAATACGATCTTTATAAGGTTCTTCCTCTGAATGAAATTCAATAGGGTCCATAGAGACCATCTCTTCATCCATAGGATTCCAAGTGCCCGAATCAATCAAAAGTTCGATTCTATCTGAACTACTCATTTTCAAATGATATCCACACTGTTCACAAATATTCATTTTTGACTTAAAAAATTTTTTATAATTTAATCCATAACAATTTTCGCATTGAACCCATAAATGTTTGTATCTTTGATTTATATCGAAATCATTAGACTCCTCTCTTATATTGAGATCGCTGCCATTATTACTAGTTTTTATACTCGAATTCCCACTTTCACTACTTTCAGTATAAATGAAACTATAATTATAACTATTACTGTAATAATCGGTATCACCTGAAATAGAACTATTAATACTAACTTCAAAATGAAGATAATTATTAATGCAACTATTAATGTGATTATTCCAACTAGATTGAGTATCATACATGTAATGATAATAGTAGTTCTTGGACCCACTATTCAAATAACTAGAAAAAAAACTTTCTAGTTCACTCATAAACATAAAAGAACTATCATTGTCAATCTCAAAAATCTGATTTTCAATATCAAAATAGACAGAATAATTGTCACCATT